TGTGGGAAATACTTCAAGAAGTTATGCAGGGGCATCCTGTATTGCTGAATAGAGCACCTACTTTGCATAGATTAGGCATACAGGCCTTCCAACCCATTTTAGTGGAAGGGCGTGCTATTTGTTTACATCCATTAGTTTGTAAGGGATTCAATGCAGACTTTGATGGGGATCAAATGGCTGTTCATATACCTTTATCTTTGGAGGCTCAAGCGGAGGCGCGTTTACTTATGTTTTCTCATATGAATCTCTTGTCTCCAGCTATTGGAGATCCCATTTCCGTACCAACTCAAGATATGCTTATGGGACTTTATGTATTAACAATTGGGAATCGTCGAGGTATTTGTGCAAATAGGTATAATCCATGGAATAACAGAAACTATCAAAATGAAAAAATTGACGATAATAACCATAAGTATACAAAAGAGCCCTATTTTTGTAGTTCCTACGATGCACTTGGAGCTTATCGGCAGAAACGAATCAATTTAGATAGTCCTTTGTGGCTTCGGTGGCGACTAGATCAACGCGTCATTGCACCAAGAGAAGTTCCTATCGAAGTTCAGTGTGAATCTTTTGGTACCTATCATGAGATTTATGGTCACTATCTAATAGTAAGAAATGTAAAAAAAGAAAGACTTTGTATAGACATTCGAACCACTGTTGGTCATATTTCTTTTTATCGAGAGATAGAAGAAGCCATACAAGGGTTTTACCGGGCTTGCTCATCTAGTACTTAAGCTAAAAAATTCTATGCTATGATACCCGTGATAATTCGATTTGGGTCTTCCCGTCTCAACTAAATATTCTAATTCGCGAATTTCTACACTAATCAAGATCGAGGAAAGGCAGTCTTCGAATCACTGACTCAACCTCATTGTCGAATCTGAATCCTACTCAACTGAGGGAGGTACTTATGGCAGAACGGGCGGATCTAGTCTTTCACAATAAAGCGATAGATGGAACTGCCATGAAACGACTTATTAGCAGATTAATAGATCACTTTGGAATGGCATATACATCACATATCCTGGATCAAGTAAAGACTCTGGGTTTTCAGCAAGCCACTGCTACATCCATTTCATTAGGAATTGATGATCTTTTAACAATACCTTCTAAGGGATGGCTAGTACAAGATGCTGAACAACAAAGTTTAATTTTGGAAAAACACCACCATTATGGGAATGTACACGCGGTAGAAAAATTACGTCAATCCATTGAGATCTGGTATGCTACAAGTGAATATTTACGACAAGAAATGAATCCTAATTTTAGGATGACTGCTCCTTCTAATCCAGTCCATATAATGTCTTTTTCGGGAGCTAGAGGAAATGCATCTCAGGTCCATCAATTAGTAGGTATGAGAGGATTAATGTCGGATCCTCAAGGACAAATGATTGATTTACCCATTCAAAGCAATTTACGCGAAGGACTCTCTTTAACGGAATATATTATTTCCTGCTACGGAGCTCGCAAAGGAGTTGTAGATACTGCTGTACGAACATCAGATGCTGGATACCTCACACGCAGACTTGTTGAAGTAGTTCAACACATTGTTGTACGTAGAACAGATTGTGGCACCATCCGAGGTATTTCTGTGAGTCCTCGAAATGGGATGATAACAGAAAGAATTTTTATCCAAACATTAATTGGTCGTGTATTAGCAGACAATATATATATGGGTTCACGATGCATTGCCATTAGAAATCAAGATATTGGGATTGGGCTTGTTAATCGATTCATAACCTTTCGAGTACAACCAATATCTATTAGAACCCCCTTTACTTGCAGGAGTACATCTTGGATCTGTCGATTATGTTATGGCCGTAGTCCCACTCATGGCGACTTGGTCGAATTGGGAGAAGCAGTAGGTATTATTGCGGGTCAATCTATTGGGGAACCCGGGACTCAACTAACATTAAGAACTTTTCATACCGGTGGAGTATTTACAGGTGGTACTGCAGAACATGTACGAGCTCCTGATAATGGAAAAATCAAATTCAATGAAGATTTGGTTCATCCCACACGTACACGTCATGGGTATCCTGCTTTTCTATGTTATATAGACCTATATGTAACTATTGAGGGTCAAGATCTTCTACATAATGTGAATATTCCACCAAAAAGTTTGATTTTAGTTAAAAATGATCAATATGTAGAATCAGAACAAGTGATTGCTGAGATTCGCGCCGAAGCATCCACCTTGAATTTTAAAGAGAGAGTTCGAAAACATATTTATTCTGACTCAGAGGGAGAAATGCACTGGAGTATCGCTGTGTACCATGCACCCGAATATACATATGGTAATGTTCATCTCTTACCAAAAACAAGTCATTTGTGGATAGTATCTGGAGTTCCGTACAGATCCAGTATAGTCCCTTTTTCGCTCCACAAGGATCAAGATCAAATAAATATTCATTCTCTTTCTGCCGAACGAAAATATATTTCTAACCCTTCAGTGACTAATGATCAAGTGAGACACAAATCGTTTAGGTCGGATCCTTCT